ATAATAGATGTACATCTATATATCTTATAATAAGGATATAATTAAGGATAGGGGTTCATTCAGGAATGAACAATTTTACTTATCCAGTAAATTAAATATTAAATATAGGGTTAGGGTATACTAGTGAATACTAGGTAAAATAGTTATTTGATAAATATCAATACAATGAATTGTTTCAAGACCTACCATAATTGACATCATAACTAAATTCATTAGAGTGATACATGTATCCACTAATTTAACATAGATCCAAGATATTTCATTGAATCATTGATAAAGAGATTCGGAGTGGCCTTTGAAACAAATTTTTTAGTGAAAAGAATTCTATAGAATCGTGAAAGACGGAAAGATCCTTCGTATCGAGTCATACCATTCCATTATATTGACAATTTAAAAAAACTATTCATACTATGAGCATAGTATGATGGCGGTCGTGCAAGTATGCCCCCATCGTCTAGCGGTTCAGGACATCTCTCTTTCAAGGAGGCAGCGGGGATTCGACTTCCCCTGGGGGTAGGGTGCTACGAAAGGAAGTTGATCGTGGATTATCAATAAGCCTGGAATTGATTCTTCCTGGGTCGATGCCCGAGCGGTTAATGGGGACGGACTGTAAATTCGTTGGCAATATGTCTACGCTGGTTCAAATCCAGCTCGGCCCAATAATTCGCCGATCCACCCTGAAATGATATAACCCATTTGTTGCTATTTCAGAAATGTCCGATCCCCCAATACGGAAGAGAAAAATTTTCTGATATATCTATACCACTACTTATTGACGCTATTTTTACAACAAATTCCTTGCTAATGATCTAGATTCATATCAGGATCTCTAAGTATAAAGTCAAGTTTAAGGAAAAGAGTAAATAAAATAACTTTTTTCATTGAAAAAGTTATTATCCAATTGATTTGGCAATACCGAAAGGATTAGTAATAATCCAGGCTGCTCTCACTAAAGTTAATATACATATGGGTATCAATATATCACACTCGCGGCTCTGTTACAACACGCTAATTCTAATCTAAATTGAAAGGGTTACAATGAAATAATAAAATATGTATACTTTATTTTATTATGGTATTTACTTGGGATTGTAGTTCAATTGGTCAGAGCACCGCCCTGTCAAGGCGGAAGCTGCGGGTTCGAGCCCCGTCAGTCCCGACGAATCCAAATTCAATAAAAAAATATATAAATTCATCTCTCTATTTTTTGTGAAAAGAAGTACAAATAGCAGAATTTCATTCCCAACGGCGATCCCTCTTTTTTTTTTTTTTTTTGTTTCACATTTATCATCAAACAAATGGGGTAATTTCCATTTCTTCTATTAGTACGGATTTGATGGGAGAGAGACCTATATGGATTAGTACAATTATTATTTTATTAGTACAATTATTTTATTAGCATCAGATTGAGGATTCCGCGGGATACCGTACTGGGTCTGGCTTTTTATTTTTTTTCGATTACTCCCGATCTGTGGAATAGAGTTAGAGTACTGTATGTTTCCCGGGAGTACATAAATGGAATTTGTACGATATAAAATAAATTTAACATAGTTACTGCGATAGATTTAATCTTAAAAGTATATCCTTTTCTGGCCCTATTTTGTGTAACCTCAATTTCTAATTTCACTAATTTGAAATAGTCTATCTCATTCAAATTTCACATTGAGCTTTTGATATATGCGTCCCGTTACTAATTCAAGTAAAGAGGATTTAAAAAATAAAGATCAAACAAGGATCACTTTTTTATTAACGAGGTAATGAAATTTTTTTTTATAAGGGTTTTTTCCTTGAAAGAACAAACCTTTTAACTTTATATATAAATAGTTAATTTAATGGAATATTAGATTTTTTATACCAGAACTTGTACTCGTCTTTATGATACTTCTTTTGTTTTCCAAGAAGATTAGATCATTAAAAAAAGGAGTTTAGAACTTAACTCCTTCCTTTTTTTCATTTAGCTTCGAGGGTTGGGTGGGGTTTGTTTAGAACCAATGGTAAGTGGAAAGGTGGTTCGATGATACTTCATCAGATGATTGTACAAAGAGGGTGGTAGATTATAGAAAAGAAATAATGTAAAAGAATTATAAATAAATAAAAAAAAAATAAAGGAATTATTGAGTGGATCAGGAATCAAATTTTGAGTTCGGTATGGATAAAAGATCTTCCTATGTTATACTATTTAATTCTTGACCATGGATCGATTTGATAGCTCAGATATTGTTATTCATGATATTGATCCGATTCGATATCATCGAGATGTAATTCATCCCATTGAATTTACAGGCGAACGATTTATTATCTCTATGGGATTAACTCCCGAGTTATTGCGAATTAAAGAAAAATTAAACAATGAGATTATGGAAGTAAATATTCTCGCATTTATTGCTACTGCACTGTTTATTCTAGTTCCTACCGCTTTTTTACTTATAATATACGTAAAAACAGTCAGCCAAGGCGATTAATTTAAATTAAACTTGACTTTTTAGTTCTTAGCAATAAT